TCTGAAAAGACAGATTGCCCATCTTTTCTTTTATCTCGGGGGAAATACGATCGGGAGGGGCTAATTCAAAACCCTCTGGTAAAATAAGAACAGCCCCCACATTCAGGGCTCCTTTTTTACCATTAGCAAGAACTTGTTTCACTTGCATATCATAAGGAATTCGAACAACTGCTTCAAATACAGTATCGGGAAGTACGGCTTGCGGAACCTCAATATCCACCGGTTTATTAGCTAAATGGCAATTGGCGCATACAATACGTCCAGTCGCTTCTCGTGGATTTTCATAACCCTGCTGTGCAAAAATGGGATATGCATTTGAAATGGATGTACGAGTGATGATATATATCATGAGCGATATGGAAATAGATCGAGTAATTTGTTCCTTTATCCAAGAAAAAGTATTTCTAGTTTGCATGGTCCAACCATTGATCCCGAAAATATATTTATACAATAAATTTGGGTAGGTCACTAATGGAGTTTCCTATCCACGATTCTGTTATTTACTGGAATAATTTGTTTTGACTCGATTAATATAATTAATATATAGGAATATAGGATGAATCTCCGGATGGGTAGAAATAGAAAGCGATTTTCAATGCTTTGCTTATGTACAACTGCAAAGTAAGAAACATTATAATTGGATTAGGTAGATAATTTTTCAGTCATTCATTGAATGATAAATCACTACAAGTGACGGAGATACGCGATTTAAATAACGGAAAATCCAATATTTTAAAATTGTATCTAGAATGACTGGAAAAGTGGAAACAAGGCCAGATATAATTTGATCATTATGAACAAATCCAAAATCCTTGTAGACAAAGCCAATCATCAGTTCCCAACCATGGGGCGAATGAAATCCGATACATAAATCAGTTAATAAAAGAAGAGAAAAAGCTTTTATTGTGTCACTTAAGTTATATAGGAATTCTTGAGCCCAAGAGTTAAGAATAACGAGTTCTTTATTACCCAAAATAGAATAACCACTTAGAATAATGAAACATATTATATTTGTCGAGAAGTGCAAAATCGTATGAATACGACCCTCGTTGTGTATCTTGATTAATTGGATTGTTTCTTTGTGAATTCCTATACGAAGGTTTTGTAGATGTGTCTCCGAGTATTCCTTGATCATTTCCTCTAAGAAGAGGAGTTCCTCTAATTCTATGAATTTTTCTAGAATACTCTTTTCTTCAAGATCATTCAAAAAAGTTTCGGATTGCCTAGTGTTCCACCAATTAGTAACCCAGGATTCCAGACTTTTTTGAAAGGAGAGAGAAATCCACCAGGGCAAAAATACTATAGATGCAAGATATAAAAGAGGAGTGAATGCTTTCTTTTTTGCCATTTTTTCATCTGTGAATTGTTAATGAACCCATCTCATTCGTCGACTCTATGTAATCTAATATTTCTCTCACGCATCAGTTCTATTACAAGTTATCAAACCTATGAATCTATTCACTCTTTTTTATTTGTGATTTCGTGGTTAGGCCTTGAATCTAGAAAAGAATACGGAAAAAGATGAAAAATTCGAATGAATATATATGATATGAATAATATGAATAAATAATAAAAATTGTTTCCCTATATCTCAATCAGTCAAATTCGAAGCATATATCTCTTTTCGATGAACGCCCGGAAAAACCACTTTAAATAATGAATATGAATAGTATTCAGATTTTGAGACAAAAGAACTCCTTTTCTATCATTATATAAAAAAACCTCTAATATTTCGAAAAAATTTAATTGACTATGAGTAGTCATCGATAGAATAATTGAGGAAATTTTCTGAAAAATATTGTGAAAAATGAGTGACAAAAAACGACATAAAAAAATTGGCTACATTATAAGAGATCCAAATTTTTCGTCATTAAGAAGCACAAAAAGTCTAAAAAGAAGCTTCAAAAAAATTACAAGAGATGATCTATCTGAATCTAAAGTTTCAATTCCAACAACTAAAAAGGGGGAATTTCCTTATTTCGAAATGGTTGATTATGAGATTTTCTTTTTTTCTTATTTTTTTTTTTTTTTATATAATTGAGTCGTGTATGTGTATATTTCGATACATATAAAAGATCCCCCCAAAAGGTTTTTTTATACTTGTTCCATATATGTCTGCTTTGACTCGAATGAATGTTCTGAAGAAACCTCAATTAAGTTATGTTATAGAAAAAGAGGATTCTTGCTTTTTTGCCCTCCCGCGAGAAAGCATTAATTTCTCAGCTGATTTCTTAAAATACTTCAATAGGTACACGCAAGAAATAAGCCAATTCAGCAGCTTTTTGTTCCATTTCCCGTGGAGTAAAATTCTCATCAGTACGAGTCAATGGAATGGCTCCCTGGCCTCTGATATCCATATAAAGGACACGACGAGCATAAATACCCTCTTTAACTTCTATTCTGACGGACTGAATATCTTTTATAAGAAATCGGAGAAAGACCCTACGATTTTTTCCAGGGAACCCCCAACGAAAGATACACACTATTCCGTCTTTTCTATCAAATCGATCATAACCACTACCTACATTCCACGAAATTGTGCACCACAAATAGGAGCTAATAAAAAGACCCGCGATCCCATAGAAAGACATCACAATCCCTTGTGGAAAAAAAACTATTTGCTGAGACGGAAATAAAGATATCAAATTTCTACCAAGATAACTCGAGGTTCCAACCAACAAGAATCCTAATGAACCTAAAAAAAGGATAAAAGCCCAGCAGAAATTACTTGTTTTTCGAGCCCCCGTTATAGGTTCTATCCATATATGTTCTGATCGACAACTCATACTTGATCCGGTTGCTTTTTTTGGAATTGAGAGAATACCCCAAATGAATTTGCCGTTTATTTCCGAAGTAACTCGCATCAACTAGCACTAGTTTGATGTGAACCTTTAGGAGTAATTCATTAAATTGGTTAGATCTAAACTAATAACACACCCTTCGTATGACTCACTAAAGATAGCCACATGTATATAGATAGACCAACTTTACAGTTCAGCTATTCGCCGATTTGGGTCTATTTGAAACTAGCTAATAGTATTTTGGGGAGATTTCGACGGAAGCCTCTTATACCATATTTAGCTAAATGGATATCTGTGTTATGATACAAGCGTCAGTTTTGAAAAAAAAAAAGATAATATTTTGCGCCCTCGGCTCTAAACAATCTTGTTTTTTTGAACATGAAGAAATAAAGAAGCCATTGCGATTGCCGGAAATACTAGACCTACTAAAGGGACCAAAACGGAGGGAAAATTAAGAGTTGTCATAGAATGGGCACCTCGATTTACTATTTGTACCTGTTATTATTATTTAGATTTTATATTTATTATACTTATATCTTATCTTACTTATATATATAGTATAGTATTTATTTATATTATAATAATAATAATTTGACTTGATTATAATTTGATAATTATAAATTGGAATTATTACTACTTAAAATTTTTATTAATATCTATATCTATTAAGAATTAATTAAAATTAATATAAGTATCTACTATCTAAGTCTAAGTGAGTATATAATGTAGTTTTTCATCTTTCTACATGAAAAATTTGAGAGGATATGGATGAGATATTATTTTCTTCATTTTTTGCTCTTGTCTTCGAATTTCATTCACTAAGCAAAAAGTTTTTTTTAATGAATTAGATTCTATTTATATTGATTCAAGGGTTTGTTAGAATCCCATCCAGCAGGGATTCTTAGTCAAAATAGGATTATCGTACGCTATAGAAAGATAAAAAATTCTATACTATATTTTCTAGATTTTAATTTAATTATATATGACGAGAAGAAGATTTTTTTATTTGCCTAATTTCACGAAAAAAAAGAATTTCATCTTTTATCTTGTTAATAGAGACTTCTTGATCAATAATCAGGAATATAGAAAAAGGATCAGATTTCCGATTTTATGTGACTTTTGATTCGTTATACAATTAGATCTTATGTCAACAAAGAAAACCCATTCGTCTCAATTTCACTTGTATTCCGATAAACGAATTACTTGTTTGCTCAAAAAAATGGACTTAATGTTCTAATTTTGATTCAAAGGAAAGAAAGTGTGGAGTTGAAATAACTCACTCAGAACGCCTTTTAAAGGATTACGTGGTACGATTAGATCGAATAAACCCTTCTGGAATAAATACTCAGACGCTTGTGAACCTTCGGGTACTGTTTTATTCAATGTTTGTTCAATTACTCTTTTACCCGCAAAGGCAATGTAGGCATTGGGTTCAGCAATAATGATATCTCCCAACATACCAAAACTGGCTGTCACCCCACCAGTAGTAGGAGATGTAAGGATTGGTACATAGAATAACTTTTTATTTGATTGATAATCATATAAAGCAGAAGATATTTTAGCCATTTGCATCAAGCTCAAACTTCCTTCTTGCATACGTGCCCCTCCGGAAGCACACACTATAATAAGAGGTAGAAATTCTTTAGTAGCATATTCAATCAAACGGGTAATTTTCTCCCCGACTACGGATCCCATACTACCCCCCATAAACTGAAAATCCATAACCCCTATTGCTACGGAAATACCGTTTAATTGCCCTATGCCTGTTTGAACAGCCTCGGTTAATCCTGTCTTTCTTTGATAAGAATCGATACGATTTTTATAAGGCTCCTCCTCCGAATGAAATTGAATGGGATCTAGAGAAACCATGTCTTCATCCATAGGCTCCCAAGTACCCCGATCGATCGAAAGTTCGATTCTATCAGAACTACTCATTTTCAAATGATATCCACATTGTTCACAAAGATTCATTTTTGATTTAAAAAATTTCTTATAATTTAATCCATAACAATTTTCGCATTGAACCCACAAATGCTTGTATTTTTGAGTTACATCCAGATTTGTAGAACTTTGTCGTATACTCCTTCCGGCTTTTTTACTACTATTTCCACTTTTACCACAAATGGAACTAGAAATGTAATTGTTACTGGAATTGTCACTACCACTTACAATGTAACTATCAATACAGATTTGAGACTG